GCTGCTCTTTAAAAAGAGCCTTGGTTATAATCGAAAGATTGCAACCTTCTATGAAGGTGGGGTCCGGTAGGACCCTACCCTCACCCCCCTAGCGGCCTCTGGCCGCTAGGGGGTTCCTTGGTCTTCTGGGAACGGGTGGCGGTTCCCTTGATCACCGATAGGCCTTGCGACCGTGGGTTCCGCTAGTAGCCTGCGGCCACTAGACCTACGGCCACTGGATTAATCCCAGCACGAGGGCTGGCCACCATCACTCGTGATGGTGGGGGTTTTAGCCCCCCTATAATGGGCCCAAACATTTCGATATGACTTTCCCACTTTAGAAGCGGTCAGTGATTAGCTGAGAGACCCCTCGCCCCCCCCGGGAGGGGGAGGGGTTGAGGTCAATGGGTTGATCGTAACTTATAATAAACAAGAGGATCACTAATCCTTCGGTCCTTTCGTACTAGAAGATAGTTATATCGATGTTTCTTCAATTTGTAGATAGAAACCAAGCTGTGTTACCACGCTTTTAACTCAAATCATGTACGGCTTTAATGGACGAACAGACCAACCCTTGGGAGCGGCTGCACCCCAGGATGCCGCAATTCAACATCGAGGTCGCAAACATCGTCGTCGATGTGAACTCTCTAACGATATTACGCTGTTATCCCCGTGGTAACTTTTATTCGTTGATCGTTAACTATTCCACTCTAAATTAACGGGTCACTATGGCCCACCCCACCGCCGCCCAGAAGGCAAAGCCTTCTCGGGCGGGCTTGGGGGTGTCTGCTCGGGGTATCCCCCTCGCAGTCAGGCTTCAGTCATTAATTACGCACCTTAAGCGCACCTTCGTTACTTTCTAAAAGGCGGTCGCCCCAACCAAACTGTCCTACTTACATTGTCCCCCCCCAAGGGGGGGGGGTTAGCCCCTTTGACATGGGGGAGTGGGGTTTCATCTGCCCCGACGGGGGGGGCTGCCACATAGTCTAAGCCACCCATTTAAATTCGGCCGGTCCCTAGGTATGGTAAGCCTTGGCTTATCAACCCAGTCTTGAAGGCCGGGGCCGTGTAAGTGCCCCAGTAAAGCTCAACGGGGTCTTTTCGTCTAACAAATTGGACGTAGCATCTTCACTACGAATTCAATTTCACTGGGAATTTCCTTAAGACAGTGGGGCCTTCGTGGCGCCATTCATACTGGCCAACAATTAATTGGCTATTGATTACGCTACATTATCACGGTCAGTGTTACCGCGGCCATTCAATTGTCCTTACGCGGTCGACTTTTATCAACCGCTTTTAGATACAACCATTGGGCAGGCCTCACCCTCCATACTTCTATTTTCATATTGGCCGAGGGCTATGTTTTTGGTAAACAGTCGAGGCCCGTGTTCCAATTTATGCCCTGGTGGGCCATTGGGATTTTTGCCGAGTTCCTTAAGGAAATTTATCCCCTCACTATCCCCCACTTTAGTTAGTTTAGTACAGTGCGGCGCCGAAAGATGGTGACCACCATCCCTCGCGATGGTTATCACCTTCGATTTACCGATGCCCTTGAATAATTCTTTCCTGGCACTTTGTGCGTCTATTACTCATGGCACCCCATTAACGCAACCTTTGGGGCTGCAATTTTAGGGGCTGTTTAACCCCATAACTAATATGGGAAACCAGGGGGGGAGTGATCCTATGATTTTTTACTCATGTCCACATTATCACTTCTGATGCCGTGTGGGGCTCTCACTGAACAATTAACAGTACGTTCTGCTACCGGACAAACATAACGAAGGGCGGGGGTTGGGTCCCCCCGGACCCCACCTTGTTATTTCGCCCCCAGAGTTTCAGTTCAACTTTAGCCACCATAATTTTAGAGATAAAAGAATTTCTTGAGTGAACTGCTACGTCATCTCTCAAAGGTGGCTGGCTCCAAGCCCACTTCTCCATTGTCTAAACCCAATATCTCTTTTACACTAAATTTATACTAGCCACCATCCTGAGGGATGGTGGGAATTTTATTAATGACTTTAACTTCTGGTTAGGGCTTCTCCCCTTTAGACCGTCGACCTTATCGCCCACAGTCTGTCTGTCCCACTCTGGCTTGTTTTCTTCATAGTTAATCCCCCGGCTTCGGGGGGTCGGGCTTTACCGCATTCCAAGCCATTCTCATTGGATAATGCAAATCTGGCGGCCGTGGGCCACGCCAGTCTAAGACTTGATTATCCTTGAATTGTGGACGCACTACTTCAATAGTTTTCGCAGAAAACCAGCTATCTCCAAGTTCGATTGGCGTTTCGCCCCTAACCACAGGTCGTCCGAGGTTTTTGCAACAACCACCGGTTCGTTCCTAAAAACTGCCCATGGCTAGATCACTTGGTTTCGGGAAATTTGACTGAGGGGTGGGGGTATCCCCCCCCTTGCTTTCACTACACCTTAGGGGCCAGGAATCTTAATCAAAGATTGCACTTTAAGTTTGCCAAATTTTATCTCGTGGACCCATTATACAAAAGGTACGTTGTGTTACAACTGCTTTAAGTGACTCATTTCAAGGTCTTTTCAAGTCTCTTTCAACTTTCCTTCACAGTACTCCCCTCTTTCGGTGTGACACTAGTTATTAAGCCTTGGATGTGTGGCCACCCATCTTCCCATCACTACTCGCCCGCCCCTGGGTGGGCGACCCCCGCCCCCCGGCTGAGCCGGGGGGCCTACGGGAAAGGGCCCGTCCGCTTTCGCTCGCCGCCACTTGCGGAATCTCGTTTGATTTTTATTGTGCCCCCCCCGAAACACCCACTATGGGGTGGGGAGGGGGTGGGGGGCCCGGTACTGGGATGTTTCGCTCCCCTGGCCCCCCCGCTGCGTTGCCGCGCAGGACATTAGGGCTTCAAAGTCTCTCCTCCGCCATTTCGGGGGGCTCCGTCCTCTTTAGTGCACCCTAGTTCTCCATTCGTCACTCTTTTTACTCAAACCAACGTTGCATTCCAACATTGATAATGTTGTAGGGGCAGGAGTTGAACCTGCATGACCGGGTCATGAGCCCGGCGACTTGCCGTTAGTCCACCCTACGGCGGGCACCAATGGGGCCCCCCACCGCCGCCCATCCTAGCTCAAGGGCGGGGGTGGCGCCCCTTCGGCTCGATAATCTGGCGGCCGTGGGCCACGTCAGTCTAAGACTTGATTATCATGATCCCTTCGTGCCAACGGAGGGACCTAGAACAGCCCCACTGTGGCCCAATGGGCCAGTTGTAACAGTAAATTGGGGGAGGCAATTGTGAACCCAATCACATATAAACTAGCACCAATTAGCAAAGCCTTTCTTAAATTTATTCTATTCTCCCCCCTAAGCGTTTTAATGCCAATTAAAAGGGAAGAATCAGCTTGAAAGTAGATAATTTTTACTATTCTAACATAATAAACGCCAGCTATGACCGAGCAGACCACGGCTAAAACCGAGACTAAATAATATTGATTCACTACCCCCGGCAACAACACCAACCATTTACTTAAGAATCCAACTAAGGGGGGGATACCCGCAATCGAAAGGAGAGTTAGGGCCAATGTTATAGCCAAAGCCGGCTCTCTCCTGGAGAGGCCACTAAACTCCACTATTAAATTCCTAACCACCCCCAGGGCCAATATTATAGCAAAAATGCTAATAGACATTGTCACGTATAAAATCATATATACCAGGCTGGCTTGAATACTTTCAAAAGACCCAATCTCCATCCCCCAAAGTATAAACCCCATATGTCCTATCCCACTATAGGCTATTAGGCGTTTGATTTTTGTTTGGTTTAAAGCCCCAATGGCGCCCACGATCATTGAAAATATAGCACCAATCAATAATATGTTTATTGCCGGGCCAATTGAAACTAAAATAGAAAATATGGCTACCTTTGGCACAATCGCCAACAAAGCGGTGGTCGTGGTCGGCGCCCCGTCATATACATCGGGGGCCCACATATGGAATGGGGCAGCTGACAGCTTAAACAACAGCGCTACTGTGATCAGTAGGCCTCCCATCGGGGGCATAGCACCCCCGGGGGCCTGACCGAGTACCAGATCGGTACAGGGCACACTGGTCCCCCCCGTCAATCCGCACATCATGGCACATCCAAACAAGAACAGCCCCGAGGAAAGCGCCCCCAGCACAAAATATTTTAAGCCAGATTCGGCGCTATGACCGGACCCCCTCTTTTGGGCGGCTAGTATAAATAAGGAGAGGGTGGGCAGCTCAATGGCTAAATAGACAGAAAGCCAGTTACTAGACGACACCAAGAGAACGCCCCCCAATGCCACCATTAGGATTAAAATTGGGGTGTTGGCCCCCGCGGGTGGGGTGTGCCCCACAGCCCCTGCTTGAGTCATCTCCCTTTGGAGAGGGGGGTCAAGCATCATTAAAACTGCGGTGGCGCCGACAAGAACAAGTAATTCAGTCCCCTTCGCCCAACTGTTTATGGTCAATAGTCCGTTGTATCCCCCCAAAGGAATCCCGTCAAATCCTTGACAGGTAAGTGCTTGATTGAAAGACTTGAGACCCTGTAAAAACTCAATGGGGAAAAAAAGGCCGGCCCCCTCAGAAAAACTCCATCAGCTTGTAATTAATAACGTTAGAATTGAGATTTTTAGGGTCAAACCCTTGACACTATAAATTATTAAGCCCAATGTGATTGTACTTAGAAATAAAGGCTCACTCATGTCCATGCAACCGTCGCCCCTTCTCCCAGAGGGCTTGGGGGCGACTCCAAGGGGGGGTTTCCTTCCTCCCCCCTCACTATATTATGACTTGCTTATCTTTGTTATTAGCCAGTGGCCACCAAATAGATTGTGGTTAGTAAACAAAACATGTGGGCCCCCATAATAGCTAGCCCAATAGAAGGCCCCGCCGGGGCTAGGATCTACTAAATGATAGGGGTGAGATAAACCTATCAATAATAGTGTAAGAAGAGATATCTTTAAAGTAAGACCATAAACGCTGTACATTATTAACCCTAATGAAATTATACTTAAAATTATGGCTTCGTTCATCCTATAATTTTATTTATTTGAAAACTCCAAGGTTTAATAGTGCCTTTCTATTCAATAAGAGACTTCTTAATTTTTCGTTTTTGGGCGTTCTTAAGACGTCTAACACACATTCTTCATATTCATCTTCTATTAGGGGCGCATATTTTAATCACATTTTAAGAGCCTTTTTAGGATCAAACCTGCCATGCTGTCGCCAATCTTCCCACATAACCTTTGTTTCAGGATCTTGAATTGGTTCTGCTTCAACCTCCTGAATTATTATAGATTGATAAGCTTTAGAATTGCCAAAGCACCAATAAGCAGGTGTTTCTTTAAAAATATTTCCCTGCGTTAGGTTAGCTGCAAAATTTAGTGCCTCAGGATGACCAAAATCAGGAGCACTATATACAGGGTTGACCATCTCTTCTCCTACATAAGATAAAAGGCTCGCTAACACCCACTTAATGAGTATTTGGAAAGCAGATCCTTCAATAGGAATAAACCACTGAAAGTCGCTGGGAACAAGAACGATTGCACGAGAGTGTTTGAGCTAGTTTTTTCATCATGTCATAGTCGGCGGATTATAAGATAGTCTATTTATTATAAGAATTGGTTTAATCCTTTAGGGTTTTGCGATTTCAAGAGGAGGTTCCCCTCCTCTCACTATGTTACGACTTGCTTAACTTCGTAGGGGCCCGTAACCGCCGGGGCCCGTGGGGGCGCGGCGGCGTCCGAACCATCATCCTAAGTTAAGGTGACGGGCGATTTGTGCTAACACCTAGACCATTTTCACCGGAACGCTATACTTTCCGATTACTATTAAATTCAACTTTCGGCCATCTTCCAATAGCCTACCGAACTCTCACTTTTGGGTTTCACCTCTCAGGTTTCCCATTGTATAAGAAAATGTAGCGCATATTATCCCCAAACATTGGGACCATAAGACCTGACTTCATCCGCGGCTAATCCTCGGGTTGGGTCCGTTTAAGGTTTCATACACGAACTGACGACGGCCATGCAATACCGGTCACCCCACTCGGGTCGCGGGTGGGGCGATTCAAGTTTGGGTAAGGTATCTCGCGGTTTATCGAATTAAACTACACGCTCCTCTAATCGAAACGGTGAACAGCCAAATTTTTTGAATTTTAATCTTGCGATCGTACTACTCAGGCGGGAGATTGCTGCCTTTCGGGGCTGCATTCGCATTTTCTCCATCGTTTACAGTGTGGACTACCAGGGTCTCTAATCCTGTTTGTTCCCCACACCCTCGTGTTTCAGCCCGTGACCCGGAGGGGCGCCCCAAGGGGCCCCCCCTCCCGCCCCGCGGTAAATTGCTTCTGCTTTTGGGGTTCTATTTTCTATCCGCACATTCTACCGCTACAGAAAAATTCCATTTACCACCTTGGGGGGGGTGGGGCAGTCGGCCTACACACCCTTTACGCCCCTTTGCTCATAAAGGCTTGGCCCCTAAGTCTAACCGCGTCTGCTGGCACTTAGTTGGACAGGCCAAGAGGGCGTGTGCTCTCTGTGTCATACTGCCGTACATTGCACAATATTCTCTACTGCTGCCTCGTCCTCAACGGACTTAATGAGCCTTCCCCTTGTTTCAGTGAAAGTGTGACTCCGGGTTGATTGTCGCGCATCTTCGGCAGGGTGGGTCTTTAATACCGCCCTCATACCTAATACGTCTCCGGCCCAGCCCCCGGCGAAGCCTGGGGGTGGGGTAGCCGGGTTTCCTCACCTGTGCGCGGGCAGGCCCCCTATAGGGGGCATGCACTAGCATGTATTAGAAGGTCCACTTGTCTTCTATTTTCCCCAAAACCAAAGGATTGCAAGGAATCGCCGCCAGAAGGCAGCGATTGCAAGGAACACTCGCCTCTCCACCATATTAGTGACCAGCTCAGCTGGGAAGGGGGAGGCTGCTATCGCGGGCGGGGCGAGTGTTGAAAGCCCCAAGGGCGCCGCTATACCGGCCCCCCCTCAGCCATTTTACCTGCAACCGGATCGTGGCCCCCCGATAATCGCCCGCCCCCCCCGCGGCGTGGGTGCCCCGGAGGGGGGGATGGGCCCCCCTGAGGGGGGCCAAGGACTAATGCAGGGCGACCGTGTCCCCCAAATAGATTGTGGTTAGTAAACAAAACACATAGGCCTGAATCACGGCCACTGCCATCTCCAATAAGGTTATAAAGACCATGATTAACAGGGGGAACAAACTTAGGAAGGTCCCAGCGATTAACATATTAAAACCGAACCCGGCTAAAATGGCAAACAACAAATGGCCGGCCGAGAGATTGGCCGCCAAACGAACCCCCAAAGAGATGGCCCTAGAAACGTAACTTACAGTTTCTATTATTACTAACAAGGGGGCTAACCCCAAGGGAGCCCCATCTGGCATTAATATGCTGAGGAAATTCCATTTGAATTTCCAGAGCCCCCCCAAAGTCACACCTATCACAATAGAAAATGATAAGCCCAACGTGACTACTATATGAACTGTAGGGGTAAACACATAGGGGAATAGGCCCAATACATTCAAAAACACGATGAAGGTAAAAAGGGATATAATAAAGGGGAAATACTTCAACCCTTCTGCCCCTAAATTATCTTTAACTACACCATGGAAATGACTATAAATTGATTCCATAATCGACTGCCATCTATTGGGGATTAATTTAGTTCCCCTAAACAACAATAGGCCAACAACCACCGCTAATATCATCATCATGGATGAATTAGTAAGGGCGACTAAACTCACTATTTTAAATTGATCAAAATAAGCGGCACACATTACGAGAAGTGTCGAGTAATGCAACCTGTGGTCCGGGGGTCCGTTCCAGCATCTATGATGGATGGACCCCCGCTCGACATTTCCTATTCAAGGAACCGCAGCCACCGCCGCCCGCCCTAGCCCACAACTCTCGTCCCGAGGGTTGTGGGCTAGGGGGGGCGGCGTGCAAGTGACCGCAGGCGGGATATCTTTTGAGCAGGGCTTTCAGGGGCGGATTAGTCTAGGTCTTTCCAAATTGCAACAACCTCTTTCTTCAATCCCAAGCCCCCAGAGGGCCCTTGGGTCGCCCAACCGCCCATTACAGATCTCCTTATGAGCCAATTTGTTTTAATAGTAGGTAAAATGGAAGCCACCAATAGGGAGAATAATAAAAACAGAGTTATCAGGGTCCATCTATATTGAGTTAAATAAGTGGCTGCATCTAATTGTGGCATCTTTCTTCTCAACCCCCGCCCGCCAAAGCGGCCTCTTCCCCAAACTTCGGGCCTCCCTACCACCATACTGGTGGCCAGCCGGCTACAGAGCAATCGGCGATACGAAGGAACCGGTGATTCCTTGTAGCCCAGCTGGGAGGAGAGAGGAAGGGGCAAGTGGGAGCAACCCCCGGCGGGGTTCAACCCTCGTCCCGAGGGTTGTCGGCTAAGGGGGGCGGTGGTTCCCGCCCGGGGGAGGGAGGGGGCCCCTCCCCGGACTAGCCCCTAAGTCAATTGAGGGATTTGACAGCAATAGTCCCTTTTATTCGGTAATAGGCCACCAATATAGCCAAACCAATAGCGGACTCCGCCGCCGCAACCGTTAAAATCATAATTGTAAAGATTTGTTCTATCAAAATATCTATTACTACAGAGTTTATTAAAAATAAGAAAGAGGCGGCCAATAATATCAGTTCTATGGACATCAACATTATTATAAGGTGACCTCGGTTGAGGACAATGCCCAACACCCCCAATAATAACAGTAAAATTGCCACTATTATATATTTATAATACATTGGCGAGTCCTTGTGGATGAGGCAATGGGGGGTTGCTAGCAACCCCCATTGGCGAGTCAATGGGCACCATGCCGGCTCCATAGGGGTGCCTATTGCGGCCCCGCCCCCCTTGCGGGGGTGGGCCCATAGACGAAGGGTAGCTCATTATAGGTGTGGGGTTGAGGGGGGGAAGGCTGCACCCACTCGAGGGAAGCCCAACTAGCCCCGCTGTTCTCGATCCAACCAATAAATTTCACCTCCCTGGCATAGGCATCATAAACTATAAACACAAACCACAGTACCCCAACAATGGATATGGTTGACCCCAGGGAGCACACCAGGTTCCAACCAGCAAAACTATCTACAAAATCGGAGTAACGCCTAGGTAGGCCCGCTAGGCCCAAGAAGTGTTGGGGGAAAAAGGTTAAGTTCACCCCGATAAACATTAACCAGAAGTGAATTTTCCCATAAACTTCATTGTAGCAATAGCCTGTGATTTTCCCAAACCAATAATAAAACCCGCCAAAAATGGCAAAAATGGCCCCCATGGATAATACATAGTGAAAATGGGCAACCACATAGTATGTGTCGTGGAGAACCACATCTAAAGAACTATTGGCCAAGATTACCCCGGTCAACCCCCCTACGGTAAATAAGAAAACAAACCCTATCGCCCATAGCATGGGGGTGTCCAATCTGAGGGCGCCGCCATAAATAGTGGCCAACCAGCTGAACACCTTAATCCCGGTTGGAACGGCGATTATCAGTGTGGCGGCAGTGAAATAGGCTCTGGTATCTATGTCCATCCCTACTGTAAACATGTGGTGCAATATTGTATAGCCACTCTGGCCCCCCGCGTGGGTGGCGAGCGCGCTATACTACTCTACCCCCCCCCTTACGGGGGAGGATCGGACTATATCTTCACCTCTAGTGATTGCAAGGAACTCCCTCCCTCCTTGCCTAGCCTCCACCATACTGGTGGCCAGCCCGGCTGGGAGGGTTGAGGCCGCTATGGCGGACGGGGGTTGCTATGGTCTTCTGGGAGAGCGGAGGTTGCACTTTAATCAACACATATGTTGGATATGTTTTACCCCCCTTAGGGGATACCTGGCTAAATATTTGCTTCACCTGGTGCAAGTGTAAGCTAAATATTGATACTGCCCCCGGGGATTGTTCGACAAAGAGACTCGCCCCGGCAGCAATTGGTTTATTAAATCTAAAACATACCTCTCCTTTTGTGTAACAACAATGCCTCCCGCGGCGACCAATCGGCTCCCGGGGGGTGGCGAGGCCCCGAGGGCCACGTGAAAGCCTCCGGCCCCCTCCACAAACCCCGCCAACCAACTGTTGTTGGGAGCTATGGCGCCTGGGCCCAGATACACAATGTGGGTGCCATATTTATGATTAACAAATTTAATAACTTCCATCAATTGGAGGTTATATTTTAAAGTTATTAGCCTTCCATTAATTAAATTAATAAACTTCAATATCTTGTTGACCTCATTCCCCTTGGGGGACAACACCCAATCGCAATCTCGGGACTCCCCTCCCACGAGGGTGCCCATGCCTACGGCCCCCTTAAACCTATGAAGAGTCCGGGGGCACCCAGCGGGGCTGCCCAAGCTAGCTCTGACTCCCTCGCCTACTAACGCTAAAGTCCCCCCGGCCTCAAAGAGGCCGACGGCCCACCATACTGGTTCCATTCCCAGAAGGCCAAAGCCTTCTGGCCTAGCTCCAGGAACCCTCGCTCCGCCCGCCAGAGTGGCCTCTGGGAGGGAGGGGCGAAAGTTGTTTCTAGCCTTATAGGCTAGCCCCATAGAATAGGGGCAATCACTAGGGGCCCGACGTGTAGTCTCTGCGACCCCCGGGCTCCCCCCCCCACAAGGGGTGGGTAGGGCCCGGTTGTCTGCGGGTTGACCCCCCACTAACTTTTTTACTGCCCCCCCGCGAGCGGCGGCGCTAGTAGTTACTGGGGTAGGGGTGTTCCCGCATACAGTCGGGTAATAGCACGGCAGGTCGCCCCGCCGGCCGCCCATCTCCAAGCCCACACAATAAAGCCCAATACCCCAATAGATAACATTGCATAGACCATGCCCAAGTATCCAAAAATTTGTTTTTTAGCAGAAAAAGTGGGAATTATTTGGGAGATCATCCCAAAACCGGGCAATATTAGGATATAAACCTCCGGATGGCCAAAAAACCAAAAGAGATGTTGAAACAGAATCGGGTCCCCCCCTCCGGCGGGGTCAAAGAAGGTAGTGTTAAAGTTCCTATCTGTCAACAGCATGGTTATGCCCCCGGCCAATACGGGCAAAGACAGTAACAATAAGAAGGCGGTGATTAAGATAGACCACACAAATAGCGGCAATCTGTCCATTGTCATACCCGGGGCCCTCATATTAAATATAGTGGTGATAAAATTCATAGCTCCTAAGATGGAAGAGACCCCGGCCAAGTGGAGGCTAAATATGGCCATGTCCACGGCCCCCCCCGAATGCGCTTGAATGCCCGCGAGGGGCGGATACACCGTCCAACCTGTCCCAACCCCCTGTTCAACAAAGGCTGAGCCCAACAATAGTATTAGGGCGGGGGGCAAGAGCCAGAAACTAATGTTATTTAGTCGCGGGAAGGCCATATCTGGTGCACCGATATATAGCGGCACCAACCAATTACCAAACCCCCCTATCATCACCGGCATCACCAGGAAAAAGATCATAACAAAGGCATGCGCAGTCACGATTACATTATAAAGATGGTCGTCCCCCAACATAGTTCCGGGGGCGGAAAGTTCTAACCTTATCAACATGCTGAAAGCTGTTCCTATCATACCGGCCCCAACACCAAACACGAGATATAATGTGCCGATATCTTTATGATTAGTGGAAAACACCCAACGGCTTAAATATGCACTTACTAAGTTCAATTGCATTCTAATATGGGCAACTGCCGCCCAGGGGGTACTCCCTCCAGGGCGGCGGCTCCTCCTAGCCTTACAGGCTAGCCACCATATTGCCATCATAGATGGCACCTATGAAGAGGAATGGTGGGGCAACGGAGGGTTGCCCCCCAGAAGGGACAGCCTCCTAGAAGGGACAGTCGTCCCCTCCGGGGGGAACCGTCGGTTACGCAAGGCTGCTATAGGTGCGGAGGCTTATGACCCCCACCAATATATACAAATATACAAAAACAACCACACTACATCTACGAAGTGCCAATACCAACTTGAAGCTTCAAATCCAAAATGGTGATGGCGAGTAAATTGATGGGATACTAATCTGCCTAAACAGACGGCCAAAAAAGTAGTCCCTATTATAACATGGAGGCCATGGAACCCCGTGGCCACAAAAAAAGTAGACCCATAAACTGAATCCGAAATGGCAAAGGGGGCCTCATAGTATTCCATTGCTTGTAGTGCGGTAAAGATTAGCCCTAAAACCACGGTGGCGGTGAGCCCCCGGATGGCCTCTCCCCTTCGGCCGCTGATTATGGCGTGGTGCGCCCAGGTTACGGTGGCGCCCGAGCTGAGTAACACCGCAGTGTTTAATAAGGGTACCGAAAAGGGATTCAACGGGTCAATGCCCTGGGGCGGCCAGACGGCACCGAGTTCAATCGTGGGTGACAGGCTGCTGTGGAAGAAAGCCCAAAAAAAGGAAAAGAAGAAAAGAACCTCGGAGGCTATAAATAGAAGCATCCCATACTTTAACCCCTGTTTAACCATTAGGGTGTGGTGGCCTTGAAAAGTGGCCTCCCGGATCACATCCCTCCACCAAACTATCATGGTAAATACAATTGTTATTAATCCCATATACATGATCCAGGGTTGACTATAATGAAAATACATAACACTGCCTATAGTAACAAAAAGAGCTCCGCAAGATCCTATGTAAGGCCATGGACTGGGGTCTACTAAATGATAGGGATGATAAACAGTAGATTTCATTTTTACTTATTCTCTATTTTTAGGTTGTGGGGGGGGGCTCCGCCCCGGCGGGGGCTTTTAGGAGGGACAGCCTCAAGCCTAGACTGGAGCAACCCTTTCCCTTTCCAGAAGGCTCGCATGGGACCGAGGGTCCCTGCGCAACCCCCACCCATTCGGGTGGGGGTTGCCAAGGAACCCCCTCCCTCCCAGAGGCCGCTATGGCGGGCGGGGGTTGCATAGCCTTCTGGCCCTAGCTTACAAGGAACCGCCGGGGGTTGCGCAGCCACCTTCGTAGAGGGTCCCCTGGTACCTTCCTCCCTCCTCCCAGAGGCCGCTAGGGGGGTGGTGGTGGCTAGAGGTACGGAGGCTTAGGCCGCCGCCCCTTCGGGGCGTGGATTGCTTGTCAACCAATTTTCAAAATGACCCAAAAGGGGAGTTATAACTAAAAAGTAAGAAAAATAAAAAATTGAAGCTAGTTGCCCAATTATTATAAAGGGCTCCTCGACAGGTTGTGACCCAATCCAAGTAAGAAGTAAGAAGTCGGCCACGAAAAACCAAAAGGCGAGTCGCGCCAAGGGCCGGAAGGTCAAGCCTCGAAATCGGCTACTATGGAGCCATGGCATTAAAAATAATATCAAAAAACTAGAGAACATGGCCACAACCCCCCCTAACTTATTGGGAATTGAACGCAGTATGGCATAAGCGAATAAAAAGTACCACTCTGGTTGAATATGGACAGGAGTTACCAAGGGGTTGGCCTGGATGAAATTTTCCGGGTCCCCTAACAAATTGGGAGTGATGTACACAATGGCACCCAATATCACCGCCAATGCGACTATACCATATCAATCCTTAGATGTATAATAAACATGGAAGGAGACTTTATCGACGTCAGACTTAACCCCGATAGGATTATTAGACCCCTCAACATGTAAACATATCAAGTGGACCACGGCTAAAGCCGCTAGAAGAAAGGGGAATAGGTAATGGAGGCTGTAGAACCGATTAAGTGTGGCGTTAGAAACACTAAATCCCCCCCAAACCCATTGGACAATATCTGTCCCAATATAAGGGATGGCTGACAATAAGTTAGTAATTACCGTGGCGCCCCAGAAAGACATTTGGCCCCAAGGTAAAACGTATCCGATAAAAGCTGTGGCCATCATCAATACATATATTACAACACCAACATTTCAAACCGCAGCTCGTGAATAGCTCCCAAAATACAATCCCCTACCTATATGAAGATAGACACATAGGAAAAACATGGAGGCCCCATTGGCATGTAAGTACCTTAGTAAAAATCCATAATTAACATCGCGCATAATGTGGCCCACGGAGGCGAAGGCCAAACTTACATCGGCGCAATAGTGCATTGACAGAAAAATCCCTGTTAATATTTGTATGACCAGGCATGCCCCCAACAAAGAGCCGAAGTTCCACATATAAGAAATATTGGAGGGGCTTGGCAAATCAATAATTAAACCATTTACAATAGATAGGATGGGGTTCTCTTTCCTTAGTTGCATGGGGGGGCCCCCAGAATTGAACTGGGGGGCCTCAAGGAACCGCCGGGGGTTGCGCAGCCACCTTCATCTTCAACCCTCCCAGCCTTAAGGCTGGGAGGGGCGAGGAGGAAGGTTGCAATGAACCCACGGTTCCTCGCGGACCGCCGGTGCCATCAGCCTATAAGGGTTGATGGGACCGTCGCCCCGCCCGCTATAGCGGTCCTGAAGGGGCAAGGAGGGAGGGGCGACGGTTGCAAGGCTCCAAGGGATCGGGGTTACGCGCCCTCGGGGGCGCGGCTGGTTTGAAGGAAGATGTCTTGTTTTTTGGCAGTGGCCCCTATCTCCTCCCCTATTTCTTGAGTTAATACTATGGCCCCAATCATGGCCACCAGTAATATAAAACTGGCTAGAATGAATAAATAGTAGTAATCGGTATATAGCAGCCGCCCAATGGCTTCGATATTGTGGCACTTTATTAAAAACCAAGGGTTGGCCAGATTCCAATTCCCCCCCAGTTCACTAGCGTAACCAGAGGTCGCAGCCCCAAAGGGGCCCGCAAGAGCAGAGTGGCCGCCCATTATGAGCCAACTGGAGGCAATTTCCGAAAAGAAAAGTGTCCCAATGGCCAACCCAACGGGGACATAGTTTGTCATGTCTGTCTCGCCCCCCAACCGGTAGGCGGGGGGGAAGTCAGTTAAATTTAACATCATAATAACAAACAAAAAAAGAATAGCAATAGCGCCCACATAAACGATTAAAAACATTAAGGCGATAAAATCTACCCCCAATAAAATAAAGAGGGCCGAAGAACTTGTAAAAGCGACTACCAACCAAAAAACTGAGTGGACCGGGTTAAGCGCCGATATGACCATTATTCCAGAAGCGATCGCCCCAAATGACAATGTGTAGAAGCAAGCCCAAGTCATCGCCATTACCCCACCATTCCTCTTCATAGGTGCCATCTATCATGGCAGTATGGTGGCTAGGAGGAACCGCCACCCATTCGGGTGGGGGCTCTGTCTTGAGGAGCATTGGAGCCCCCCTAGGCCCCCCCAGGACTAAACATTATGGCATTTTTCACAGGCCCTATAATCACAGAGGGCAGTATCCCTAGGAAAAAAATTAGAATTACCAAGGGGGCCATGGCCAAAGCCTCGCGCCTGTTTAGGTCCCTGGGGAAGAGGTGATAATTGGAAGCATCCCCAAAACAAATTCGGTTGTACAAATAAAGGGAATACGCGGCCGACAAAACCATGCCCGATGCGGCCAAAACCCCAATCACCAGACTATACTCAAAGGCGGCTAACAGGGAAAAAAATTCCCCCACAAAATTACAACTTAAAGGGATGGCCATATTGGTTAGTGTCAATACCAACATCATGGTCGCAAAAATGGGCATTGTAATAGTAATCCCGCGGTAATACTTTATAAGACGAGTGTGGTGGCGCTCATATAAAAAAGTGACCGCAATAAAGAGGGAGGAGCTAACAATGCCATGGGCCAACATTAAAAACACGGCCGCCACCAAGCCCTCTATTGTATGGGTGAATAGGCCCAAAGTAACCAGGCCCATGTGTGCCACGGAAGAATAAGCAATTAGTCGCTTAAAATCTACTTGCCGACAAGTTGTCAGGCTCCCATATACGATGGCTATCCCACTCAACGTTATTATTAGGGGGGCAAAATATTCAGAGGCGGCGGGGAAAAGGGGCCAAGAAAACCTCAAAAACCCATAACCCCCCAATTTTAATAGTACCCCCGCTAGTATGACCGAACCCGAGACGGGAGCCTCAACATGGGCCTGGGGCAACCAAATATGGAAGGGCACCTTGGGGATTTTGACCGCCAAACTGAGAAAGAACCCAGCAAATATCCACTTTTGGGTTGATTCGGGCAATTTAATATTTAATAATGCCTGATAATCTGTTGTGCCGGCTATGTCATAGAGTTGAAAAATCCCCAAGAGCATAAATACCGACCCGATTAAAGTATAAAAGAAGAAATAATAGGAAGCTCGCACTTTTTCTTCCCTTGAGCCCCAAATCCCAATCAAAAGGAACATGGGAATCAATATCCCTTCAAACAAAATATAAAATAACAATAAGTCAAGTGCGGAAAACACTCCCATCAATAAAATCTCCAAAAATAGCAAGCACAACAAAAATTCTTTCAGTAAATATTTAATAGAATTTCAACTTATTAAAATACAAATGGGGATTAACAATGCAGTTAAAATAAAAAAAAACAAGGATATCCCGTCCACCGCTAAAACAATCGGCCCCCATTGGAAATTCAAGGCCGGAGAAACTACCCACTCTGTTTGGTTTATGGTTTGAAACTGGCCCCCCGAATCAAAGGCCCCCCATAAAATCAAAGTGGCAGCTAAAGTCGCCAAGGACCACTCTAGGGCGGTTCTTTTTAGTCGAGCGTCGTTGTCTGATGGAATTCTTATCACGCTAATTATCCCCAAAATAAGTAAAAGAAAAATTAAGCCCAGCCAATTTTTAGGGGAAACCATAATCAGGTTAATTCCCCGCCCGCCCCAGAAGGCCTTGCCTTCTGGGATGGACGGCATTGCCACCGATCAGGGGGGGTAGCATTTATAACTATGTTGAACCGCTAGGTGAATCAATCCCCCCCCCTCTCTCTCTATATTTTATAATACCCGCCATAGCCATAGTGGCCCTCGTGAGAGGGGGGCCCCGCGGGGCCCCCGCGGGCTTAGGGGGTTAAACCATTCAACCTTTCCCTAAGATACGGTGCTATCAGCCCTATCAAACCCTAGAGAAGGGCTAATGGGACCCTCGCCCTTCCCTCCTTGCCTAGCCTCCACCATACTGGTGGCCAGCCGGCTACAGAGCAATCGGCGATACGAAGGAACCGGTGATTCCTTGTAGCCCGGCTGGGAGGGGGGAGGCCGCTATAGCGGGCGGGGCGACGGTTGCAAAGCTAGAAAGCACAGCCTTATGTAACCGACGGTTACCCCCAGAGGGGGGACTATCCCTTCTAAGAACTGGACTGTAGGGATAGCACCCAATTTATATATTTATTTAAAGAAACCGCCTCCACCACTATGGGCATAAAAGAATGGTTGGCGCCACAAATTTCAGAGCATTGGCCATAAAAAGTGCCGGGTCTTTTTACAAAGAAACTTGTTTGATTCAATCTGCCTGGAATGGCATCCATCTTTAAGGCCAAAGAGGGAACTGCAAATGAATGCAAAACGTCCGCCCCGGTAACTAACACTCTAATGTGTGTGTTAATAGGAACGACCAGTCTATTGTCCACCTCTAACAATCTAAAATCACCAGTGTTTAAATCCGAAGTGGGGACCATATAGGAGTCAAACTCTAATGTTTCCGCCCGATAGTCTGAGTATTCATAGGACCAGTACCATTGATGGCCTATCGCCTTAATGGTCAAAGCGGGGTCCATTATCTCATCCATTAAATATAGTAACTTTAAAGAGGGGAAGGCGAGGAAAACTAATAGAATTGCCGGGATTATGGTTCAAATTATTTCTAATAAGGTCCCGTCAACTAGGTATCTGTGGTAAGATTTCCCACTCAGAGCCTTAACGATTAACCATAATACCGTTGTAATAATAATGACCAATATAAACATAATCTGATCATGAAAAAAGATTATTTCTTCCATCACCGGGTGGGCAGCATCTTGAAAGCCTAATTGCCAAGGCTCCGGCAGGTCTTTCTCCCCAAAGGGAATAACCATAAATAATAAGCGGCTTAATGTTGTCATTTTATAAGGTGTTATATTTTCAGAGCGCTCTCGCTCAATCACCCCCCCCCTCAACTTATAACGATGTTGAACCGCTAGGTGAAAAATAATGCAACCCTTAGGGGTTCCTTTACAGTAAAGGAGGAGATTTAGCGCCCTTAAGTGCCATACGAAAACATACCCGTAGTCCCTTATTCCCACCATCCCTCGGGATGGTGGCTAGAGAATTAACTGCAATATTATACTAATAAAGTTTTGCATTGCCGTCCCGCGGCCCGAATAATCGCAGGGGGGGCGGGGCTTGAACCCACACTTTTAGCTTTGAAGGCCAACGGTCTACCTTAACCTACCCCCCCCCCGCGAATAATAGGGGGATTTGAGACAGGGTATAAATGAAAGGCTAAGACCAAAGGTCTAGTTATGTTAGTCATCAGAACAATCTGCGCGAGTCGCTATCAACGTTTATTAATTCCCTTTTCCATTTTTCTTTAACCTCAAATTAGTAGGAAGGCCAGATGGTTGCCCCAATAAACACCGCGGCACCAATTAACATTATTAGGACATAATCAAAAACTAAACCGGATTGTAAATTGCTAATCCCTTGAGTTAATTGGATCATTCGGTCTGATATTCCCTTGGGGCCGATCAATTCCAACACTCCCTTATCTAAAACTCGGTACGAGATTAGATGGCCCAATCCCCACACGTTTCTTACCAAGAAATAGTTTATGATGTAATTGAACTGCCAAGCAGAATATAAAAAAGCATAACTAGCCAAACTAATGGCCGGGGTTGGCACACTAAAGGCGCGGGTGGAGCAATGGTAGAGCACAAAAGCCGAAATTGCCCCTAAGAGGCTAAAAATTACAGGCAGCAATTTGATAGAGATAGGGATAATGGGGGGAAGTGTGGCCTGAAATGACCAAAGTACTTCTTTGGTTAAATAGCCCACGAAAATACTCCCCAAGGCCAATAGTATTAGAGGCAAAGTTAAGTTCCAAGAGCCTTCATGGGCCTGCATAAAAACTTCTTTCTTTGAGCTTGTGTCGGCAATAAAGGTCAAATAGATTAATCGAATTGAGTAGAAAGCTGTCAATAGTGCGGAAAAGACCACCAACCAATGAGCAAAGGCTAAATAGTATTGATCGTAAGCTAGCTCCAAAATTAGATCTTTAGAATAAAAGCCCGTTAAATAAGGGAAGCCCATTAAAGAGAGGGAACCGATGGCCATCATAGTATAAGTAAATGGGGTGGATTTTATTAGTCCCCCCATTTTCCTCATGTCTTGTTCATCGGCCATGGCATGAATGACAGATCCGGCACTTAAAAACAGCAAAGCCTTAAAAAAGGCGTGGTTCATTAAGTGAAATAAACTTATGGAGTAATGGGAAATCCCACAGGCCACCACCATGTACCCCAATTGACTACAAGTCGAATAAGCAATTACCTTTTTTAAGTCATTTTGAACTAACCCAATCGTGGCAGTAAAAAACGCGGTCATGGACCCCACGACGGTCACTACCATCAGAGCCAATGGCGCTTGTTCCAACAGGGGGGCGGACCGAATTAATAAAAAAACACCCGCCGTAACCATGGTTGCGGCGTGAATTAGGGCGGATACCGGAGTTGGTATGAGAATTGGCCGAAAACCCCTCCCCCGAATAGGGGGGGCGGCGGCGGGATATCCCGCCGCCTCGGCACGCCGCCACTCCCGTGGCGGATGGGACTTTATCTTCCACTTTACAACTTGCCTACCTTGCGACAACCGTCGCCCCGCCCGCTATAGCGGCCCTGAAGGGGCAAGGAGGGAGGGGCGAGGGTTCCTTGTGGCTCGATCCCAGCCTTATGGCTGGCCACCATCCTGAGGGATGGTGGGATAATTTACTCCCACTCTAGGCCACCCTTTATCCACTCATATATTAGGCCGAGGGTGAGAATGACCAAAAACACCACCATGGTTCAAAACCCAAAAGGAGAAATTTGATTATATATTATGCTCCAAGGGAAAAGGAAAGAAATTTCCAAATCAAAAATTAAAAACAAAATCCCAATTAAGAAAAACCGGACCGAAAAGGGGCGCCCGGGGGCCCCGAAGGCATCAAACCCACATTCGTAAGCGGAGACTTTCTCCCGGTCCGGCTGCTTCACCCCTAAAACATAAGAGGCGCCGGAAATAATGGCGGAAAGAATTACACTAAAAATTAATAAAACTAAAATCCCATAAAACTCCGTGTACATTCTCAAGGGAATGCGACTTCTAGTCCGGGGGTCCGTTCCAGCATCTATGATGGATGGACCCCCGCGAGGCACTCTCAAGGGAATGGTTCCTAGAAGGGCAACCATTCTGCCGTCCCCATAAGGCCCTTTGGGCCTTATGGGCCCTACGACTTAGCACCAACTGGGGGGTAGGCCATTAAACCCCAGTAAAACGCCGGCCACCAAAACAACCAAAGCTAAACTTAGAGGCAGATAAGATTTCCATAATAGCGCCATCAATTGATCATACCGCATTCTAGGGAAGGAGGCCCTTATTCAAATAAACAATAAAATTATAAAGGCAGTTTTTATACCAAACCATCAAGCCCCTCCTTTGAAAAACATGATTGGTGAGAGTCATCCCCCCAAAAATAATATAGTTGTCATACAACTCATTAATATAATGTGAGCATATTCGGCAAGGAAAAACAAAGCAAAGGACATCGAGGCGTACTCGACATTATATCCGGACACCAACTCTGACTCCCCCTCTGTCAAATCAAAGGGGGCCCGATTTGTTTCGGCTAACGCGGAAGCGAAAAACATCATAGCAGCGGGGAAAAGAGGGAAAAAAAATCAAACACTATTTCCTTGAGCTAGTACTATCTCAGTTATATTTAAGGAGCCCACGCACAAAATGACAGTAATGATTATTAACCCGATAGAAACTTCATAACTAACCATTTGGGCCGCGGCCCGAATCGCTCCTAAAAAAGCATATTTAGAATTACTAGACCACCCGGACATTAGTATGGCATAAACGCTTATGGAGGAGATAGCCAATGAATACAAGATTCCTATCTTTAAATCACTTATTAAAACCCCCCTTTCATAAGGAATAACCCCCCAAGCGATTATGGCCAAGGTAAATGATAATATAGGGGCGGCTACGTATATGAAAAGATTCGCGTGGTGGGGGATCACCATCTCTTTAGCGAACAACTTTACACCATCAGCCAAAGGCTGTAATAGCCCATAAACCCCTACTACATTTGGTCCTTTTCTAGCTTGCATATACCCCAAAACTTTCCGTTCGGCTAAAGTTAAATAAGCCACTGCAACAAGTAATGGGACAACTATCACTAATATTTTTACAATTAGGTGGATTATTGTGACGACCATCTAGGGGGCAGCCGGACTTGAACCGGTCTCGCCTCCAACCCTCGGGACGAGGGTTGCTCCGACTTGAACTTAGGCGGGGGGGAGAGGTTACAAGGAGCCGCCCCCCGTTCCCACCGTTGGCACGAACGGGTGACGGTTTGTACTCCGATTGGAGGTTCAACCTTGACCAGAGCCCCCCCCCAGGCTTACTCGCAAGTGGTTTCCACATAAAGTCTCGGGGGTTCCAACAACGAAGGGGGAAATCCTAACCTTCGGTTTTTGTTACCGGCTGATCAACCTCCTCTTAGGGCCGCTATAGCGGGCGGGGCGAGGGTCCCTTACAACCTTCTAGCCCACCATTCCTCAGAATGGTGGCCAGCCTGCGATCCGAAAGGATCGCCATCCTGCATCACCGATCAGGATACCTCATCGTTGATGCCTACAAAGTAGGAAGATGGAAGGCTGGGAGGTAAGACCCGACCCCCACCCGAACGGGTGACGGTTCCTTGAGGTTTTCCCAGCATACAGTGGATTTATAATCATAACTAATTACTTAGACAAGACGGCCCAACGTTAACCTTCCATGGCATCCGGCAACCAAGTGTGCAACCCCAATTGTGCAGATTTACCAACTGCCCCGATAAACAAAAATAAACATATCAAGGTAATATGGCTTTCAGCGGCAACCGGGGCGGCGTTGAAAACTGAAGAAAAATCTAAAGACCCAAATTCCTCCCAAATAGCAAACATTGCTAAAACTAACCCAATGTCCCCTACTCGATTGACCAACATGGCTTTTATGGCCGCCTTATTGGCCTCGATTCTGGTCAATCAAAAATTTATCAATAAATAAGAGCATAGCCCCACCCCTTCCCAACCAATAAATAATTGTGGGTAATTGTCACTAGTCACTAATAAGATCATAAAAAATGTAAATAATGACAAATATGACATAAATCGGGGAAGATGGGGGTCGCCGTCCATGTATGCGGTAGAAAAAATATGAACTAAAGTGGATACACCTGTAACCACGATCAACATCGTGGCAGTAACACTATCGAATTGTAAGCCAAAATAGGTGGTCAATAAATCTGAGTCGAGCCACCTCCATAGTTTTATGTATGTTGTAGAAGAATTTAAGGTGGTTTCATAAAATATCAAGGCAGACCAGGACAAACTTAAAATTAAACAGGCCGAAGTAAAAATTCCAGCACCTTTTTCTCCTATTTTTCTACCAAAAAACCCTGATGTTAAGGCCCCCAAAAGGGGGGCCAATATAACTAAAAGATACATCGATCCTATAAGGATCCGGATCATGATCATGGTCGCGATCATGATCATGATCGAGACCTTTGGTCATCCTTGCTGGTAAGGCCAGGAACCCTCGCCTTGAGCCACAG